ATTATTTTGATTAAGGAAATAAATAAATTACTGAAGCATTTGAAAGAAAATTTGGTAAATTATGAAAATATTTTAAGGACGTTTCACTCCGAAAATTGTAATAAGATTTAGATCTGTGATTTACAAATTTCCTCTTATAAAAATAAATTTATTTTTAGAATAATAATTTTTTAGAATATTGTGAAGTGAATCATCTTAGTAACAATAAAAAAATCAAACGATAAAGTATTAGTAGTGGCGATTGAAAATACAAATTAAGCGAAAACGATCATATAAAATTCAAATTTTAAAATTAACTAAAAAAGGTAAAAGTCCTTGTAAAAATTTAAATTATTGATTAAATAAATAAAGTAATGAGTAAATCCAATTCATGAATATTTTTAAGGAGGACCACCTTCTAAGCTTAAAAACATAATTTAACCGATAGTAAATGAGTACTGTGAAGGAAAATTGAAAAAAATTGAAAAATTATATAAAATTGAATGTTTATAAATTACCTGAAATTAATTATTACAGGATACTTTTTGCAGAACGAATCAGCAAGTTAATTTTTATAGTAAAGTTTACAAATAATTTAGTGCAAAAAAGTTATAAAAATTAAACCTGAAACCAAGTGATCTAACTATTAACAAGTTGATTTTAATGTGATAATTAAATAAAGACTGAACTTCTATATGTAGCAAAATATAAAGATGATTAATAGTTAGGAGTGAAAGGCTAATCAAACTTGGTAATAGCCGGTTTTTCACGAAATGTATTTTAGTACAGCATTAAAATAAAATTAATTAAGGTAAAGTTCAAAAATAAGTAAATTATTTTTAACTTAAGAATTTAATTAATAATATTTAATAGTCAGTTTAAGAGCGATAAGGTTTTTGAGACTAAAGGAAAACAATCCAGATTAAACGTTAAGGTATTAAATTATAGTTAATGAAAAAATTTTTTAGAATTCAAATAATTCAAAATAGGCTTAGAAGCAGCCTTTTATTAGAGAAAGCGTTTTAGCTCATTATTATTTTCTATTTAAATTTAAAATTAAATGATTTTAAACTATAAACCGAAACTTTAAATTATTTTTTTAATAATGGTAGTGAAACTTTTTGTGATAATATCCTTAAAAATATTGAAAAATATAAAGTATTAAACAAAAGTGATAATGCTGATATGAGTAACGAAAATTATGTTTAATCATAATCATTTAAAATTTTAAATAAAAAGGTTTTCAATGTAATTTTATATTCGTTGAGTGAATCGGTTCCTAAGAATAAACTTAATAGTAATTTTTGATGGATATTAATAAATAATTTATTATTTGTTTTTTAATATAAAACTTTTAAAGAAAATAACAAATCAAGATTTAATTTATTAATAATGATAAAAATTAAATCTTGATTTATTATCGAGAAAAACTCAATGAGAAAAACCGTACTTAATCCGACACAGGTTTAATAAATGTTTGAAAGAATTATATTAAAGGAACTTGGCAAATTAACTCTGTATGTTCGCTAAAAAGAGTGTCTTTTACTAATAGATAGCATAAAAAGAAAGCAACGACTGGTTAACAAAACCACAAGACTCTGCTAAATTTTAATAAAGATGTATAGGGTTTGAGGCCTGCCCAGTGCTTAAAAATGAAATATTTTATTAAATGTTTGAGTAAAATAATAAATTTAAGTAAACGGCGGTTCTAACTATAAGAATCCTTAGGTAGCGAAATTCCTTGGCGGGTAAATTCCGTCCTGCATGAATGGTTTAACGATTGCTTTACTGTCTCTAATATAAATTCAGTGAAATTACATTATCCATGAAAATGTGGATTACTTACAATAAGACGGAAAGACCCTAGATCCTTTACTTTTATTTTACATTGTAAGGGTAAAAAAATTAATGTAGTATAGTTGGGAGCTAATAGTTTATTTGAAATACCAATTTATTTTTATTGTTCTTACTTACGAATTAATAAATTTTTAGATAGTGTAAAAAAGAAAGTTTACTTGGGATGAGTACCTCCAAAAAAGTAACGGAGGTGTACTAAGGTAAGTTCATATTTTAATAATAAAGTATAATAACAAAAATTTGCCTGACAATAAAATATATAAATTAAGTTGAGACGAAAGTCAGTTATAGTGACCCGAATTTTAGAGTGGAATAAAAATTCGTTCAACAGTTAAAAGGAACTCTAGGGATAACAGATTCATCATGGTTAAAAGTTCGTATTGAAATCATGGTTTGATACCTCGATGTCGACTCATCTTATCCTGAAGTTGAAGAATATTTCAAGGGTCTAGTTGTTCGCTAGTTAAAAAGGTACGTGAGTTGGGTTCAGAACGTCGTGAGACAGTTCGGTCCCTATCTATTGTAAGTTAAATGAAAAATTAAAAGAATTATTTCTAGTACGAGAGGACCGAAATATATTAACCTATTGTAAATTGATTAAACATAATTTTAAATTCTTGTTTATTGTCAAGTAGCTACGTTAGTTTATTTTAAATACTGAAAGAATAAAAAAGTATAAAAATAACTTTTAATTATTTTTCTTAATGTTTTAAAAGAATATTAAATAGATCGGTTCAATTTATATTTTTAGTAATAAAAAAATTATGAATACGAATTTATAACATTTATTTAAATTAACTTAATCAAAAATATGTCTAAAAAAATAAGTTCTACAAGTAAATACTTAGGTATTTCTCGAGATTGGTTTGTAAATTTTCAACATTATGGAAATTTTTATTTAAATTTCTTTTTTTCTTTTTTAAATATTTATAATTTATTAAATTTTATTATTAGAAATGTAGTTAAAACAAATATATTTGTTTTAAAAAAACAAATATATTTGTTTTTTAATACTATGGAATTGAACTTAAATTTATTTTATTTAAAAAGGAACGTAAATTTAACAAATTTATTTTATAATAAAATAAATTCTATATTGTTAAATAATTTTTTTTTTAATGTTAAAATAAATTTTTTTTCAAATAATTTTAATTTTTTTTCAAAACAATTTTTAGAAGCGTATTTAGAATATTTATCTTTTTCTAATTCACCTAAAACAATTTTTAATTTAGTGATTGTTTTATTGAAAAATCAAATAAATAAAACAACTATTTTTTTTTTTAATTCAGGTTTAAGAAAAATTCAGTTGAAAGGTTTTAAAATTCAGTTGAAAGGTCGTTATGAATTATCTAAATCAACATTGGCGAAAAAACAATTTTTAAAATTTGGTCAGGTTACGTCAAATAATTTGAATAATTTGTTGGACTTATTAAATAAAGATTTTTATTCCAAATTAGGTAAAAGTACCTTAAAGATTTGGTTTTTTTATTTATAAATAAAAAAAAATGAAATTAAAAAAACATCATTTAAAATATAAAAAACATCATTTAAAATATAAAAAACATTTATTAAAGTTTTCATTTATTGGATTTAAAGTAATATTATTTCATTGTTTGACAAAAAAAAAAATCGATTTTTTAAAATTATTAATTTTAAAAAAATTAAAAGGTATTTCCAAAAAAAAAGTCAAAATTTGGTTTTTTTCAAATTGTTTTTTTAATTCAACACAATTACCACCTGATTCAAGAATGGGTAAAGGTAAAGGTGAAGTAAAAGAATCATTTGGTTTTTATAAAAAAGGTTTTATATTATTTGAAATCAAAGGTATTTCTACTTTTAATTCTATTAAGTTATTAAAATTTTTAAACAATCAAAAAATTATAAAATTAAAATTAATTTTATAATTACTAAAAAGGGAGAGAAACTCAATTAGGTTAGAGTGTTAGTCTGTCGCATTAAAAGTTGCGGGTTCGAGTCCCGTCTCTCTCGTAATAATTTCTGTTAAGTAAGTTAGTGTAAGATTTAAAAAAATTATGAATACAATTTTTAGATGAGTTTTTTCAACAAACCATAAGGATATAGGTACGTTATATTTAATCTTTGGTGCTTTTTCTGGTGTGTTAGGAGGTTGTATGTCAATGTTAATTCGAATGGAATTAGCTCAGCCAGGTAATCATTTACTTTTAGGTAATCATCAAGTTTATAACGTTTTAATAACAGCACATGCATTTTTAATGATATTTTTTATGGTTATGCCAGTAATGATCGGAGGTTTCGGTAATTGATTTGTACCAATTATGATTGGTAGTCCAGATATGGCTTTTCCTAGATTAAATAATATTTCTTTTTGACTTTTACCTCCTTCATTATGTTTATTACTTTTATCATCAATTGTGGAAGTAGGTACTGGTACAGGATGAACTGTTTACCCTCCTTTAAGTTCTATACAAAGTCATTCAGGAGCCTCAGTAGATTTAGCTATTTTTAGTTTACATCTGTCAGGAGCTTCATCTATCTTGGGAGCAGTTAATTTTATTTCTACAATTTTAAATATGCGTAATCCAGGACAAACATTTTATAGAATTCCTTTATTTGTTTGATCAATTTTTGTAACTGCATTTTTGTTATTATTAGCAGTTCCTGTATTAGCAGGAGCAATAACTATGTTATTAACTGATAGAAATTTTAATACTTCTTTTTTTGATCCATCAGGAGGAGGTGATCCTATTTTATATCAACATTTATTTTGATTTTTTGGACATCCAGAAGTCTATATTTTAATATTACCTGGATTTGGTATTGTTAGTCATATTGTTTCTACTTTTTCTAATAAACCAGTATTTGGTTATATTGGTATGGTTTATGCAATGGTTTCTATAGGTATTCTTGGTTTTATTGTTTGAGCTCATCATATGTATACAGTTGGTATGGATGTAGACACAAGAGCTTATTTTACTGCAGCTACAATGATTATAGCAGTTCCTACTGGTATAAAAATATTTAGTTGAATAGCAACTATGTGAGAAGGTTCAATTGTATTTAAAACTCCTATGTTATTTGCTTTAGGATTTATCTTTTTATTTACAATTGGAGGTTTAACTGGAATTGTTTTAGCAAATTCAGGTATTGATATTAGTTTGCATGACACTTATTATGTTGTGGCACACTTTCATTATGTCTTGTCGATGGGAGCGGTTTTTGCCATATTTGGCGGTTTTTATTATTGATTTGGTAAAATTACTGGAGTTCAATATTCCGAAGTTCTAGGAAAAATTCATTTTTGATCAACTTTTATAGGTGTTAATTTAACATTCATGCCTATGCATTTTTTAGGTTTAGCAGGAATGCCAAGAAGAATACCAGACTATCCAGATGCTTATTTTGGTTGGAATAGTATTGCTTCTTATGGTTCCTATACTGCTTTACTAAGTACTTTATTTTTTTTTTATTTAGTATTTGAAGCACTTTCAACAAAAAATGTTTGTTTAAATGAACCTTGAAAATTAAATTTAGAAAACAATAACGATTTAAAAAAAGGAGTAACAAGTTTAGAATGAGTAGTAACTTCTCCACCTCCTTATCATACTTTTGAAGAAACTCCCTTAATTGTAGAGTCTACTAAATAATTATAAATAATAAATGAATTTTTTTAATATATCTATTATTATTATACCATCTTTTTTACTTTTCCCTTTATCTTTTTGTGATAGTGCAGAATCTTGACAATTAGGATTTCAAGATTCTGCAACTCCAATTATGGAGGGTATAATAAATTTACATCATGATTTAATGTTTTTTATTGTAATTGTATCAATTTTTGTAACATGGATGTTAATTAGAACTATTTGATTATTCGATTATAATCAAAATAAAATTTCTTCTAATTTAAATCATGGTATTTTAATAGAAATTATTTGAACCTCAACTCCTGCAATTATTTTATTAGTTATTGCAATACCTTCATTTTCTTTATTATATGCTATGGATGAGATAATTGCTCCTGCTATAACTATTAAAGCTTTAGGACACCAATGATATTGAAGTTATGAATATTCCGATTATATAGATGAAGATTATGAACCTATAAATTTTGATAGTTATATGATTCCTGAAGAAGACTTACAATTAGGTCAACTAAGGTTATTAGAAGTTGATAATCGTGTTGTTGTGCCTTTACAGACTCATATAAGAATAATTGTTTCTGCTGCAGATGTTTTACATAGTTGAGCTGTTCCATCTTTAGGTATAAAATGTGATGCGGTACCAGGACGTTTAAATCAAGCTTCTTTATTTTTAAAAAGAGAAGGTTTATATTACGGTCAATGTAGTGAAATTTGTGGTATAAATCATGGGTTTATGCCGATTGTTATTGAAAGTGTTCAATTAAAAGATTATGTAAATTGATTATCAAATAAATTTGATAATTAATATGAAATTATCATTTTTTTTCAAATTACTTTTACTTTTACTTTTACTTTTACTTTTTTCAAATTACTTTTACTTTTTTTATTCATTAACTAAAAAAACTAAACATTTTTTAAAAAAATTATTTTCTAATGTTTTCGACTCTAAAATTAAACAACGCAAGTAAATTCTATCAGAAACATCCTTTTCATTTAGTTGATCCTAGTCCTTGACCTTTTTTTGCTTCTATTGCGGCATTTTCTTGTGCAATAGGGGCTGTATTATATTTTCATATTTTTCAAATTGGTAAATTAATACTTATTTCAGGATTTATATTTCTTATTATAATTATGTTTGTTTGATGAAGAGATGTTACAAGAGAATCTAGTTTTGAAGGTCATCATACTGGTTTAGTACAACAAGGTTTACGTTTTGGTATTATTTTTTTTATAGCTTCTGAAATTTTTTTTTTTGTAGCATTTTTTTGAGCATTTTTTCATAACAGTTTATCTCCTTCTGTGGAAATAGGTTCAATTTGACCTCCAAAAGGAATTTACGTATTAAATCCTTGAGAAATACCATTTCTTAATACTTTAATTCTATTATTATCTGGTTGTACAGTTACTTGATGCCATCATTCTTTAGTTTCAAATTTACGTAATCAAGCTATTGTAAGTTTAACTTTTACAATTTTTTTAGCAATAATTTTTACTTTATTTCAAGCTTATGAGTATAAAATGGCTGATTTTAGGTTATCAGACGGAATTTATGGCTGTACTTTTTATATGGCTACTGGTTTTCATGGTTTTCATGTTTTTATAGGTACAATTTCTCTGATTGTTTGTTTATTTAGATTTTTGAATTTCCAACTTACCAAACAACATCATTTTGGTTTTGAATCTTCTGCGTGATATTGACATTTTGTTGATGTTGTTTGATTATTTCTGTTTGTTTCTATTTACTGATGAGGAGGAATTTAAGTTACAAACAATTACTAAAAATATTTTTAAATTAAACTATGAAATTTTATTTCCCATATATAATATTATTTATCTTTATTATTTCGAATAAACTTTTTTTGTTTAATGAAGAATTTTTAATTTTAATTTGTTTTATTGCTTTTTGTTTTACTATTTATAATAAATTATCTTTATTAGTACAATCACAATTTGATAATAAAATAAATTCAGATAAATCTTTAATTATTAAATCTTTATTTAAAATAGAAAATAATTTGAATAATAAACATCTTTTAAATAACAAAATAAATAAATTAAAGAATTTATTTATTTTGTTAAAAAAATATTATAAAAACTTAACAAGTAAGTTTTTATTAAATTTTTTATCTTATACAGATAATTTAGAAAAAACTAATATTATTAATAAATTATTTATTCTTAAACTGATAGAAATTGAATATTCTAAATTTATTTTTTTTTTAATAAAAAAAAAAATAAATTCTTTGAGCAAAATTTATATTTTTTTAAATAATCGTCTTTTCATAAAAAAATTTAAAGTTATTGATAAAATTAACAAATTAATTTTATTAAAAAAAATATAAACAATTCAATAGCGAGTATAGATTAATTGGTAAATCTTTAGTTTTCCACACTAATAATTAGGAGTTCAAATCTCCTTACTCGCTATTGAATTGTTTATATTTTGGTGTATCGCCAAATTGGTAAGGCATTAACTTTTGATGTTATCACATAAAGGTTCGAATCCTTTTACACCATAAAATACTCGTTTGGTGAAATTGGTAAACACGATGGATTTAAAATTCATTCTTTATAAGTTATTGGTTCGAGTCCAATAACGAGTAGTAAAATGTTCAAATTTAATTAATTTAAAAAAATTATATATTATGAGATTTATTAAATACCCATTTATGTCATTAGTGAATAATCATCTTATTGCTTACCCTACTCCTATAAATATCCATTATGCTTGAAATTTTGGATTTTTATCTCTTATATGTTTAACTATTCAACTAATAACTGGAATTTTTTTAGCGATGCATTATACTCCTCATATTAGTTATGCATTTTATAGTGTAGAACACATAATGAGAGATGTCAATTTTGGTTGATTAATTCGTTATTTACATGCAAATGGAGCTTCAATGTTTTTTATTGTTGTTTATTTTCATATTTTTAGAGGTCTTTACTTCGGTTCTTATACAAAACCAAAACAATGAGTTTGAGTAATTGGTATAATAATATTATTGCTTATGATTATTACAGCTTTTATAGGATATGTATTGCCATGAGGTCAAATGAGTTTATGAGGAGCTACTGTTATAACAAATTTAGTATCTGCTATACCTAAGATGGGTAATTATATAGTGTTTTGATTATGAGGTGGTTTTTCAGTTGATAACGCAACTTTAAATAGATTTTTTAGTTTACATTATCTTTTACCTTTTTTAATAGTTGCTATGTCATTAGTACACTTAGCTTTTTTACATCAAGAAGGATCCGGAAATCCATTAGGAATAGAGTCTACATCTGATAAAATTAATTTATTTCCTTATTTTGTTATAAAAGATTTTTTAGGTTTAATTTTTTTTGCAATTTTTTTTGCAATTTTTTTATATTTTTTCCCTAATATTTTAGGCCATTCAGATAATTATATTGAAGCCAATCCAATGGTAACACCAACTCACATTGTTCCAGAATGGTATTTTCTTCCCTTTTATGCTATTTTAAGAAGTATACCACACAAACTGGGAGGTGTTATTGCTATGTTATTTTCAATTTTAATTTTAGCATGTTTACCGTGATTACATAGTACCGAAATAAGAAGTTCACGATTTAGACCTATTTATAAAACACTTTATTGAATACTAATAAGTTGTTGTATGTTGTTGGGTTGAATAGGAGGTATGCCTGTAGAAGACCCTTATATTTCGATAGGTCAATTTTTAAGTTTATTTTACTTTAGTTATTTTTTAATAATTTTACCAATTTTGGGTAAAATTGAAAAAAATTTAATCAAATTATAATAATAGAGAAGGTGGCTGAGAGGTTTAAAGCGATAAACTGTAAATTTATTTCCTTATTTTTAAGGTTTTCATAGGTTCGAGTCCTATCCTTCTCAAAGAAATGAGGGTTCGAGTCCCTCTACCTGTAAAATGATACGTTGTGTAAATAAATTATTTACACAACGTATCATTTTACAGGTAGAGGGACTCGAACCCTCATTTCTTTGAGAAGTGTTAGAATCTAAGTCTAATATGTTTACCAATTTCATCATACCTGTTTATTACTTTCTTATTGAAACAAATTTAATAACATTTTTAGTATTTCGTATTAGTTGACTATTTACATTTTGACGTTTTAAAATGTAACTTGTTTTTTGATGAATTGTTAATACAATAACACCAATCATAGAAATTAATAAAATAAAACTAGAAATAATAAACAAAAAACAATATTTTGTATACAAAACGTTACCTATAGATTTTATATTTGTTAAAATAGTTAATTCGGTTAACCAATTGATAAAATTCAAATCTGATTTTATATTTTTTAATAAATCAAAACAAAAATTAAAATCAAAACAAAAATTAAAAATAAATAACATTGTTATTACTATTAAAGGTATAAAATAAATAAAATTATTTAACTCAAATAAACTAACTTGTTTTATATTTAACATCATTACAACAAATAAAAATAAAACAGCAATAGCACCAACATAAACAATTAACAACAAAAAGGCAAAAAATTCTATTCCCATTAATAATAACAGTAATACAACATTACAGAAAGTTAAAATTAAAAATAGTACTGAGTACACTGCATTTTCAGATAAAATAACTAATAAAGAAGACATTAAGATCAAAAAGTAAACTAAGTAAAATAATCAATTTTCTAAAAACATGTTTGTTATTTTTTTGGGCGAAGAATGGGATTTGAACCCATGAACTTTAGAATCACAAACTAAAACTAAACCTACCTAGCTCTCTTCGCCTTAATTATAAATTAGGTTGTGAAAAGTATTTTAAAAAGTAAATTGTTTTTGCCGGATTTAAATTTTTAGGACAAGTTTTAGAACAATTCATAATACTATGACATTTATCTATTCTCATTTTATTATTTAAAAATTTTATTCTATCATTTTTAAATAAATCTCTTGAATCTAAAATTCATCTATAAGCTTGTAATAATATAGCAGGACCAAAATATCTATTGTAATTTCATCAATAACTAGGGCAACTTGCTGAACAACAAGCACATAAAATACATTCATATAGACCATCTAATTCTAAACGATCTTTTTTTATTTGCATTTTTTCTATATTGTTATAAAACACTTTTTTGTTTAATCATGGTTTTATTAAACGATACTGATTATAAAAATTTGTTAAATCGCAAATAAGATCTTTTATAATTAAAAAATGTGGTAAAGGGTAAATTGTTAAAAATTGAAAATTTTTTAATTTAACAGTTTTTAGACAAGCTAAAGTATTTGTACCATTTATATTCATTGAACAACTACCACAAATACCTTCTCTACATGAACGTCTAAAAGTTAATGAAGCATCGTAATTATTTTTAACATAAAAAAGTAAATCTAAAACCATAACTTCGTTATTTTTATCTAATTTTAAAGGAAAAATATTAAACCATGGTTTGAGTTTTAAATAAGGATTTCATCTATAAATACGTAAATAAAAATAATCTGAATCAACGTAATTTATGTCATCAAACACAAATTTTTCAATATTCTGTAAAAACATTGTTTAAATAACAATTAAATATATCATAAAAAATATTATTAAACTTCATTTAAAATAAATTATATTAGAATAAGGTATAATTTTAAATGATACTAAAATAATTCTTAATCCATTTAATAAATGAAAAATAGAAAAATAACAAATTACTTGAAATAAACAATTAAATAAAAAATAGATAAAATCATTTATAATAATAAAATCTAACAAAAATAAATTTATTAAAAATAAAAACAATATATTTATTAAAAGGAAAAAAGTTATTAAAAAAATAGAAGAAAATCTATGAAAAATAGAAAATAAAGAGGTAATTTGAATTTTATAAATACTTAAATGTGGGGAAAACGGTTTACTTAAATGACGATTCATAAATTTATTAATTATTCTTGTTCAGAATAGGATTCGAACCTATGACACAAAGGTTTTCAACCTTATGCTCTAAACCTAACTGAGCTACCTGAACCTTTTTAAATATTAAAATAGATGAAGTAGGATTCGAACCCACGATAAAAAATAATAAATTTATGTCAATTTTCAAAATTGATGCTTTAAACCTCTCAGCCATTCATCTTTTTTAGGGTAATAGGATTTGAACCTATAATTTTTCACACCCAAAGCAAAAATGTTAACCAATTACACTATACCCTAAAAAATAATTTAAGTAAACAAAATTAAAAAAGCCATCATTAATGCAAATAATGCAACAGCTTCTGTTAATGCAAATCCTAAAATAGTATATCCAAATAATTGTTGTTTTAATGAAGGGTTACGAGCATAAGCCATAACCAATGAACCGAAAACAATTCCAACACCAGCTCCAACACCAGTTAAACCTATAGTAGCTAACCCAGCTCCTATCATTTTTGCACTTTGTAAAGTAATATTCATTTTTGTATTTTTGTATTTTTGTATTTTCTCACCTCTCATAAAATAACTTTTAGGCTAGAATTGGATTCGAACCAATTAAATAAAGATTTGCAATCTAAAGCATAGCCATTTTGCTTTCTAGCCTAAAAAAATCATAACGGGAATAGGACTTGAACCTATAACTCTTAGATTATGATTCTAATGTTCTAACCAAATTAAACTATCCCGTCTTTTATATAATAAGTTACAAACGACGATAATTTTTTAATTTACAACCATTATTTGATTGTAAACTATCATCAATTAAAGACAATATATTTATATTAGGTAAAAGGATTAAATCTTTAACTAAAAATTTTTTAAGTTTGTTAAAACCTTTTAATTTAATATGTAATTTTAAGTCTACTTTATCAAATAAATGAAATAAATTTTTTAAAATAGAAGGAGTCAACTTTTTTAATCCTTTAACTTTTAAATATCCTAAAGATTTTCAAAGTAAAACTTTTCCATTACTATTTGTAATTGTAATAAAAATGTTATTTGAAGAAAATAAAATAAACAAAAAGTAAATTTTAAGTTTTTTCATTTTTAAGTAAAAAAATTATTTATATTTATTAACAAACTTAAATTCCCCTAATTTATTTATAGTATTAAAAGTAAATTGAAATTACAATCGAGAACTAACGGGATCGGGTATTTTTAATTTCAATTTTTAAGTTAATAATAAAAAATTATTTAAAAAATATTATTCTCATTCTAAAGCTCCTTTAAATCACTCATAAATAAATCCAATAGTTAATATAATTAAAAAAAAAATCATAGACCAAAAACCAAATCAAGTTATTTCGTTTAAAGATGTTACTCAAGGAAATAAAAAACTTATTTCTAAATCAAAAATCAAAAATAAAATAGCAACGAGATAAAATCTTATATCAAAAGTCATTCTTGCGTCTTCAAAAGGATTAAAACCACATTCATAAGCACTTAATTTTTCTTGATCTTCTTTTTGAAAAACTAAAAAATAAGATAAAATAAAAATGGTTACTGATAATATAAATGCTACAAAAAAAAAAATTAATATTGATAAATATTCGTTAAAAATTAATTTCATAATACAATTTTAATAATTATTTTTTAAGGTAATCAATCAAAACTAATTAACACACCACTAACTAAAAAAATATAACTTAAAGAAAAAGGTAAAAGAACTTTTCAACCTAAACGCATTAATTGGTCATAACGATATCTAGGAAACGAAGATCTAACTCAAACAAATCCAAATAATAATAATGTTGTTTTAAAACTAAATCAAATAGAAGAAGGAATCCAAAAAAAAAAATTAAGAGGTAAAAAAGGTAATCAACCTCCTAAAAAAAAAATAGTTGTTAAACTACACATTAAAATCATATTTGCGTATTCTCCTAAAAAAAATAACGCAAATCCCATAGCAGAATATTCAACATTGTAACCAGCAACTAATTCCGCTTCCGCTTCTGGTAAATCAAAAGGAGCTCTATTAGTTTCAGCTAAAATAGAAATATAAAACATGATTAATGAAGGAAATAATGGAATTATAAATCAAATATTTTGTTGTGATAATACTATTTCAGAAAAGTTTAAAGAACCCGTGCAAAGTAAAACACTAATAATTATTAGTCCAATTGAAACTTCATAAGAAATCATTTGTGCTGTAGAACGTAACGCTCCTAAAAAAGCATATTTAGAATTACTGGATCAACCTGCTATTATTATACCATAAACTCCTAAAGAAGAAATAGCTAATAAATACAAAACACCTATATTTATATCTGAAAAAACTAGACCTTCTCCAAACGGTATTACACATCAAGCTAATAAACAAAACAAAAAAGTTAATATCGGTGCTAAAATAAAAATACTTGTATTAGCACTTGATGGTAAAACAGTTTCTTTTACAAATAACTTTAAACCGTCTGCTAAAGGTTGTAACAAACCAAATAAACCTACAACATCAGGACCTTTACGTCTTTGTATAGAAGCCATAACTTTTCTCTCAATTAAAGTCAAATAAGCAACAGAAATTAATAAAGGAAGGATAATTAAAAAAAAATTTGTTATTGTATAAAGCATGTTAATATAATTATTTAAAAATTTAAACACATTAAATCTGCAATTAAAAATAAAAAGTCTAAATTTAAAAAACCAAATAAAGTTAATAGAAGTAAAAAACCAAAAACAAATATATTTGTTTTTGAAGAAGAAATATAAATTGGTAAAGTAATATTTTCAAATTTTTGAAAATATATTTGTTTTATAATTTTAATGTAATAAAAACAAGCTAAACAATTTAAAACTAATAATAAAAAAACTATACCAAAAAAATTTTGAGATATCGCTGAAAATAAAACAAAAAATTTTGAGAAAAATCCAGCTAATGGAGGTACTCCGGCAAATGAAAATAAAATTATTGCGAATGAAAATCCTAAAACAGGATTAAGTAAATTTAAAAAACTTACTGAATGTAAAAACCTTTTAAAATATACATTAGGATATTTTAAAACTATTAAACTATTGAAAAAAGAAAAAAAACTACAAGTCATAATTAAGTAAATAATTAAGTAAATAATTAAGTTTGTTAAATTAATAGGATTTAAAGTACATAAATTTAATAAAAAAAAACCTAAATGACTTATAGAACTAAATGCCAAAAAACGTTTTCATTTCAGTTGTGAAAATGCTCCGAATGTGCCTATTATACTCGTTGTTAATGTACAAAACAACAAAAAATAAAATATTTCTTGATAGCTTAAATCTAAAAAAATAACAAAAATAAATTTTATTAATAAAATTAAAATAGGAAGTTTAGATAAAATTGCAAAAAATGCAGTTACAATTGTTGACGAACCTTCATAAACATCTGGTAATCAATAATGAAAAGGAGCTGTACCTAATTTAAATAGAAAAGCAGTTAATATACAAAATAAACTTAAAAAAAAACCTGAACTTAAAAAAAAACCTGTTATAAATTTAAAACTTCCATTAAAAAAAATTGATAAATCTTGAAAGTTTGTTAATCCTGTAAATCCATAAAGTAAAGTAAACCCAAATAATAACAAAGAAGATGAAAATGCTCCTAAAATAAAATACTTTAACCCAGCTTCAGTAGAAAATTCTGAATTCCGTTTAAAACTTGCTAGAATATAAAATGTTAAACTTAAAAATTCAATGTTTACATAAACAGAAAGTAAATCATTAGATTGTATTAAAAAAAAAATCGATAATATACTTAATAGTATTAAAATTCAAAATTCAAAATTCAATATTTTTTTCTCACCGAAAAAAATAAAAAATCAAACGATAGAAAAAAATAAAATTAAATTTTTTGAATAAAAAACAAAAGAATCACAGATTAAAAAATTGTTTCAATAAATAATGTAAATAGGTGACATATTTATTATCAGACAAAAACTATAAATTAATATTTGCAAAAAAAAAAAATTAATATTATTAATTAAAACAGGAAAATAAAATGAAGTTGAACCACTTAAAATAACTGCAAAAACTAAACAAAAGCAAATAGTAATTAAAAAAAAAAATTCTACTAAAATAGGATAAATATTTAAATAAAATATATTTAATGTCATAATTTAAAAAAGTAATTCTATCAATATAAGTAATATATTTAATAATAATAAACGAAGTATAAATTTTAAATAAACCACTAATTCTTTTTTATGAACATAATCTTTAACAATTGCTAATAATCCGTAAAAAATATGTAAAAAAATAAAACTAAAAGTTAATACCAAAAATTCTATATCTAATAAAAAAACTAGCAGTAAAAAACTTACATAAAAATTTTTAATTAAAAAAAAAGACATTTTTAATCTTAAAAAATATTTAAATAATTGATAAATGTTTAACCAAATTTAAAACAGAGAAATTTATATCACTTAAAAAAGATGATGGGTAAATTCCAATTCATAAAACTAGTAAACTCAAATTAAGTAAAATCATAAATTCTCTTCTTGAAATATCTTGAAATATCTTGAAATACTGAGTTTTTAAAGTTGAAAAAATAATTCTATTTAAAAGTCAAATAGCATATCCAGCAGAAAGAATTACACCAAATAAAGATAAAAATACTAAATTAAAACTTAATTTTATTAAACCAGTTAGAATCATAAATTCTCCTATAAAACTACTTGTACCAGGAAAACTAATATTAGAAAATGAAAAAAACATAAAAAAAATACTAAACAAAGGCATTACTTGAACTAACCCATTATAATATTTTAAAATCCTAGTACTAAAACGATCATACAAAACACCTACACAAAAAAACATAGCACTTGAAATTAAACCGTGACTAAGCATTAAAATAATACTTCCTTCTATACTTATTGGATTTAAAGAAAAAATTCCTAAAGTAACAAAACCCATATGTGAAATTGAAGAATACGCAATAATTTTTTTTAAATCAATTTGTCTTAAAGTTGTTAAAGAACCATATATAATAGCAATTAAACTTAATAAAAATATTAATGGGCTAAAATAAATACAAGCTTCCGGAAATAAAGGTAAAGAAAATCTAATAAAACCGTAACCTCCTAATTTTAATAAAATACCAGCTAAAATTACAGAACCTGTAGTGGGAGCTTCAGCGTGTGCTTCTGGTAATCAAATATGAAACGGTATCATAGGTATTTTAACAGCAAATCCTAAAAAAAAACTAAATCATAAAAAAAATTGAGAAAAGTTACTAAATTTAGTAAATCATAAAACCATTAAATCAGTTGTACCTGTATTAGAATAAATATAAATGATAGAAACTAAAGTAAATAAAGAACCTACCAATGTATACAAAAAAAATTGGTAAGCTGCTCTAATTTTTCTCAAACGTGACCCTCAAATTCCTATTATTAAAAACATAGGAACTAACACACTTTCAAAAAAAATATAAAAAAGAAAAATATCTAATACACAAAATACTTGTATCAAACAAAATTCTAAAAACAAAAAACAAATTAAGTATTCTTTTAAAAAAAAAGTAATTGAATCTCAACTTATTAAAATACAAATGTTTATCAAAAATGTTGATAATATTAGAAAAAATAAAGAAATACCATCTAAACCTAAGGAATACATCAAATTCCACTGATAAACAAAAAAAAAAGTGTTAGAAAATTGAAAAAAAGAAGTGTTATTTGTAAAATTAATTCAAAGTAACAAAGAAAACAAAAAAGTAATTGAAGTACATAAAAATGTTATTAATTTTAAATGACTTCTGTAACAATCTGAAACAAAAAGAAGAAGAAAAATAGTAAGTAAAGGTAGTGTAGAAATTATTAAAATAGGATTATAAAATAAAAATTTTATTAAATTCATGTACATAAAATATTTTTTTTGAGTTCAGATCGAATTGAACGATCAACCTTACGCTTATCAAATTACAGTAGAAAATTAATTAACCCTGAAAAAAACTATACGTGATAATTTCTTATCATATAGCTTATATTTATAAAAATAATTAATTTTTTAGCTTAAATCTTTCATTACAAAAAACAATTAGCTTTAAACTTTATTTTAAATTGTATTTAATTTTTACAAAATTCATGTTTTCAATTCTTTATGTTTAATAATGCTTAAAAATTTACTTTACAATAATTTTTTTTGTTTTAATAGCACGCTTTGTTTAAAAAACTAACTTTATAAATTTAGAACATTGTTTTCAATAAATTTCTATACGTTTTTTTACACTTAAGTCTTAACTTAGCTTTAAAATCATGTATAACAAAACTAACTTTATAAATTAAGAGTATACCACACAAAAAACTATGTGTAATAATAAGAATTTCACTTATATAAAAAATTAAATTTTTTAATTAATTAGTAAACAATTAAACATGACACACGCGTACGCTCTAACCTTTAAGCTATGAACTCGAATTTTATTTAAATTAAATAAAATATCAAAATGAAAAACATCAATAGCAAATCAATAAGAAGAAAACTTTTTAAACTTATAAAGAATAGAAAAATAGAAAAATAGAAAAATAGAAAAAACGTAATAAAAAAAATATAATGAGTTAATTTACCAGTTTGTACAAAAGAAAAAATATGAGCTAAACGTAACATGAATGAAGACACACCCACAGGACCAATTAATTCAATAAAACCACGATCTAAATTTTTAAAAGAAATAAAATATCCAAAATTTAATAAAGGGTAAACTATTAATTTATTGTATATAAAATCAATAAATCACTTTTTATTAATTAAAAAAAATAAATTATTAAAAAAAGAAAAATTAATGAAAATCTTTGAAGTAAAAAAATTAATAAAAGTTGAACTTAAAAAACCAAAGACTGTGAAAAAGAAAGGAAGTCATTTCAATTTAAAATCTAAAAATTCACTTTCAATCAAATATAAATTTGAAGGAAAAATAAACAATGAAAAATTTCAAGTATCAGTACCTAATCCTACAAAAAATTCTTTAAATAAAAAACCTAGAAAAACACTAGCAAATATAAGTACAAATAAAGGTATCAAAATAAAAGAAGAAGGTTCTTTTATTTTATGCGTTATTTTTCTAGATAAATTTAAATTATTTATAAATGTTAAATAAAGTAAACGGAATGAATAAAAAGAAGTAAAACAAGCAGATAAAGTTCCAAAATAACAAGATAAAGTTCCAAAATAACAATTTAAATTGTTATTTCTTAACAAATTAACATTTTCTAAAATAAGATCTTTAGAATAAAATCCTGTTAAAAAAGGAAATCCTGTTAATGCTAAAGAACCTATTAAAACAGCTGAATAAGTTACTGGTAAAAAAGAAATTAAAGAACCCATTTTACGCATGTCTTGTTCGTCGTTTATTGCATGTATAACTGAACCTGCACTTAAAAACAATAAAGCTTTAAAAAACGCATGATTAAACAAATGAAATAAACTTATGTTGTAACACGAAACACCGCAACAAAAAACCATGTAACCCAATTGACTACAAGTAGAATAAGCAATAACTTTTTTTATGTCGTTTTGAAAAGTACCTGTAAAAGCAGCAAATAAAGCAGTGATAGATCCTACTGTAATCATAAAATTTAATGTGTTTGTAGAAAACTCAATTAAAGGAGAAAATCTGATTAATAAAAAAACTCCTGCAGTAACCATTGTAGCTGCATGAATTAAAGCAGATACGGGAGTAGGACCTTCCATAGCATCAGGAAGCCAAGTATGTAAACCTAATTGGGCAGATTTTCCAACTGCACCAATAACTAAAAAAAAACCAATAACTGTTATTGAATGTAAATTTAAATAAAAAAAGAAATAATTAGAGAAAAGAGGTACTATGTTAAAAATAATACTGAAATCTAATGTACCTCCAAATAATAATAAAATTATCAATATTGACATTAAAACTCCTAAATCACCAATCCTATTTACTATTAGAGCTTTTAAAGAAGCTTTATTTGCTGATAATCTTGTAAATCAAAAATTTATTAATAGGTATGAAGCTAAACCAACACCTTCTCAACCTAAAAACAATTGTAAAAAATTACCTGAAGTAACAAGTATCAACATAAAAAATGTAAAAATGCTCAAAAAAGACAAAAATCGAGGGAAATGAGGATCTGATTTCATATAATCTATAGAATAAATATGAACTAACAAAGATATTAATGAAACTACAACTAACATAATCGCAGTTAAACTATCAAATAATAGATTAAAATTGATTAATAAATTACTACTTTCAACTCACGAAAATAATTGTAAAAAAACACTGTAATTATTAAAACAAATTTCAAAATTAATTATTATTGCTAGTAAAAAAGTTATTGTTAAATTTAAACAAGAAATAATACTAGAGCCATAAAAACCTAATCAACGTCCTCCAAATCCTGTAATAATAGAATTAAAAAAAGGTAGTAAAATAACTAATAAATACATTTAATTTTTAATTTTTTTCTTATTTAATAACAATGGATAGAATTTTAAAGAACTTAATAAATTTGTATTACAATAAAATATTGAATTAATTGAAGCAATTAAAATAAAATTGACTAATTTTATGTATTTTTTTCTAAAAGGCTCATATTTAATATTTAATATTTGACCAAATACTAAACTTTTTACAATTGAAAAATCTTTAACTAAGCTATTAATTAATTTTTTTCTTTTCTCAAAAACTTGCTTTATTAAGGTAGAATTTAATGTATTATTATATTCTAAAAAGTACTTTCTTGATTTTATAGATTTTATTAATACAGGTAAAAAATAAAAAGTAGTGAAAAAATAAAAAGTAGTGAATATTAATACAAGTCAAAAAATTTGTGGTAAGACTATTAAATTATCTAATTGTGGCATATTTTTAAATTTTTAGTGTAAATCTAAGACATCATTTAAATAAATACAAGTTAAAAGTGTAAAAACATATGCTTGTAAAACAGCAATAGCTAATTCTAACCCTATTAAAACAAATAACAAACTTAATGGTATTAAATGTAAAAAAGCCAATAAACCTCCAGACATTAACATAGTTCAAGCAAAACCAGCAATAATTTTTAATAAAGTGTGACCTGAAGTCATATTGGCAAATAAACGAATAGCTAATGTGAAAACTTTTACAATATAAGATAAAAATTCAATAGTAATAAGTAATGGTACAATAATAAGTGGAACATTCCTAGGTAAAAATAAAGAAAAAAAATTTATACCGTGAGTTTTGACACCAATAATATTTATACCAATAAATATGGATAAAGATAAACCAAATGTAAAAACAATATGACTTGTTACAGTAAAACTATAAGGAATCATTCCTAATAGATTACTAAATAATAAAAATAAATGTAATGAAAAAACAAAAGGGAAATAAATTTCCCCTTTTTTATCTAAGTTTTCTTTAACAATACTAGAAGTCAAACTATAAAATTCTTCGTAAATTAATTGTCAATAATTTGGTAAAATATTAACTTTATAAAAACTTAAACTAATTCAAAAAATTGAGAAAAAAATAATAAAGAACATTAATAAAGTTGAATTTGTAAATGATAAATTTAAAAAAAAAAAAAAAATTGGTAAAATTGTTATAATCTCAAATTGTTCTAAAGGGCTAATTATCAAAGAATTAATCATAATTTATAAGATAAAAATTTTAAGTTTTAATTATTTTATCAAGAGAAGAAGGACTCGAACCTTCAACATTGGTTTTGAAAACCAAAGCTTTACCAAATTAAGCTATTCTCCTAAAAAATTATTTTTAGTTAATAAAACAAAAGAGTACTTTAAATCAAAACGTAATGCATTATAAATAGTAGTAAAATGTTCAAATAAAAAACTTAATTTGGTAAAACATAATAAAAAATTGTCAAAGGTCATTATGAAATTAAAAATTAATAAATTATCTAAAAAATACAAATTTAAATTTATAAACTTGTATTTTTTATATAAAAAAGTATAATTTAAAGAAGAATTTAAAATAAATAAAAATTTAAATAATTTATCAAAGTTATTATTAAAAAGATTACTATTATTAAATTTAAAATATTGATTATTAATATTATAATTAATTTTAATTGAAAATAGTGTATTCAAATCTTCATTAAAAATTCAAATATATCTTTTAAAAGAAAAGTGTAAAGAAGAAAATGTCATTGTTTGTAAAAAAACCTTTAAGTTGGAAATAATTGGACTCGAACCAATAACTTATAAATGCAAATTACATGTTTTTTGACCTTTAAAACTATATTCCCAAAAATATTGAATTAATTGCTTTTTTCCTTTACTTAAAGGTTTTTTTACAAACAATGACAATTGCGTACTTTAAATTTTTTAAAAAATTTAAAGTACGCAATTGTCATTGTTTGTAAAAAAACCTTTAAGTAAAGGAAAAAAAAGAGAAGGTGGCTGAGAGGTTTAAAGCAACAATTTGCTAAATTGTTATATATGATTAATTAATATGTATCATGGGTTCAAATCCCATTCTTCTTAAAGATATAAATACATCACGTTTAGAAGGACTCGAACCTTCATATTTAAATTCGTAATTCAAAACTTTTCCAATTAAGTTATAAACGTTCTTCTTGAATTGGACTCGAACCAATAACCTTAAGGTTAACAACCAAATGCTTTTACCAAATTAAGCTATCAAGAACTTTTTTCCTTTACTTAAAGGTTTTTTTACAAACAATGACAATTGCGTACTTTAAATTTTTTAAAAAATTTAAAGTACGCAATTGTCATTGTTTGTAAAAAAACCTTTAAGTAAAGGAAAAAAGCAATTAATTCAATATTTGGTAGAATATTTCATTTACACTGAAAAAGTTAATGGTTCGAGTCCATTATTGCTTAAAATTAATAATATTAAAACGTTTTTAGTTTAAAATAGGAAAAAACATTAGTCTTCTAAATTAAATATGAAGGTTCGAGTCCTTCAAAACGTGAGATTTATATATAATTTAATGAGTGTATAGCTTAATTTGGTAAAGCTTTAAACTTTTAATTTAATCATTTTAGGTTCGAATCCTAATACACTCATTGTGTAAATTTTATTTAATAAATAAAGCAGTGCTAAAAAATTATTTAAAAGAAATAAAATTTTTATTATTTTACAATTTATTTTCTTATTTTCTTATTTTCTTATTTTCTTATTTTAAACTACCTTCTTTATTAGTTTTTTTTTCATTTGTAATAATAAAATTTTTTAAAAAAAAACTTATTATTTTATATATCTGAGATTTATTAAATTTGAGTTTGTGTGTCTGTGTAAATTTAAGTTTCGTTTTTTTTTTAAGTTTTTTTTTAAAAAGTTTTATTGAATTTTTTTCTTCTTCTTGGTATTTTCCCCAATTAATTTCTATCAAATCTTTCTATCAAATCTTTTTATTAAATTTAATTATAGTTTTTAATTTAATTATTTTTTTTTTTTTTATTTTTTTAAAAGTGAGTTTATTTTGAGATTTTGGTAAATATACTTCATTTGAAATATTTAGAATGGAACTTCAAGTTACTGAATTTATTTTTTTTGAGTTTTCATTATTATTTTCATTATTATTTTCATTATTATTTTTTTTTTTTTTTAGATTTAAAATAAAATTGTTTATTAGCTCATATTTTTTTTTTTTTAGATTTAAAATAATCAAGTACTCGTCTTATTTTTTTTTTTTTTCAATAGTTTTATTTTATGATTTATTGATACAAATTTTTCTTTTAACTTTATGTTTATTTTTTATTGAGATAGTTTTATTTTTTTTATGTTTAAAAGTTATAGGTGTTAAATGGCAACGTTGAAGCAATTATTGTTAAAAAAAAAAAATAATAATAATTCTATTATTAATTTTCCTCAAAAAAAAGCAGTTTGTTTAAAAGTTTATACTGTTAAGCCTAAAAAACCAAATTCTGCAGAAAGAAAAGTTGCTAAAGTTAAATTGACTAATGGGAAAATTGTTATAGGTTATATACCTGGTGAGGGTCATTCTTTACAACAACATTCAGTTGTTTTAGTTGAAGGTGGTAGAGTTAAAGATTTACCTGGAATACGTTATAAGTTTATAAAAAGAGTTTATGATTTTAAATAAAAAAAGCTTCTATCGTTTAATTAGGTTAAGACGTTGTTTTTTCGTGACATAAATGTGAGTTCAATTCTCACTAGAAGTATATAAATATGTTTATTATTAAATAAGAAAAAATTGTAACGGGGTAGAGTAATTTGGTTAACTCATTAGGCTCATGTTCTAAAATTATAGGTTCAAGTCCTATTCCCGTAATTTTGAAATAGTTAGAAATAATAATTTATTGGAAAATAATTAAATATTTAATTTATGAGATATTAAGAGTTTGATCCTGGCTCAGATTGAATGCTATTGGTTAATTTTACACATGCAAGTTACATTATTTATAAGTAGCGTACGGGTGAGTAATATATAAAAATTATTTAAAAATTATTTTAAGGGTTTTATATAAGATTAAGTAATAATTTAAGTAATAATTTAAGTTAGCTTATAATCTTTAGTTGTTCTTTGAGGATGATCAACCACATTGGAATTGAAAACGGTCCAAACTACATTTAGGCAGCAGTGAAGAATATTAGGCAATGAGCTAAAGCTTGACCTAGTTAAACCAATTATGTGAAGAAGATTTTTTATCGTAAAACATTAATTGATAAAAAAATAATGATTTTTATTAATTTAACTCTGGCTAATTTCGTGCCAGCAGCCGCGGTAAAACGGGAAGAGTTAGTGTTATTCAGAATTATTGGGCATAAAGGATTACAAGGTTGTAAATTAATGAAAAAATTTTATATTAAAAAATAAAAGTTTATTTTTATTACATATTATCATATTAATTTACTAGAGTTTATTAATAAAAGATTTTTAGAATTTTAAGTGTAACAGTAAAATGTGTTGATATTTAAAAGAATTTCAATAGTAAATTCAAAAATCTAAATTAAAACTGACACTTTTTAATTAAAGTATAGGTAGCGAAAGGGATTAGATACCCCTGTAGTCTATACCCTGAACTATGAATGTTTTTATAAATTAAGTTATAAATTAAGTTAATACAATAAACATTTCGCCTGGGAACTATGATCGCAAGATTAAAACTCAAAGGAATTGACGGGAATTTAAACAAGCAGTGGAACATGTGGTTTAAATCGATAGTACGCGCGAAACCTTACCAATTTTTGAATTTAAACAAGTGTTGCATGGCTGCCGTCAGTCCGTGCTTTGAAGTGTTTGGTTTATTCCAGTAAACGGACGAAACTTTTGTACATTATAAGATTTATTTTTTTATGTATATAATTAAGGATATCTTCTTAGAAAAAAATGACGTCAAGTCCTCATGACCTTTATAAATTGGGCTACTTTCATGTGTTACATTTATTTTTACAAAAATTAATTAAAAAGAAATTTTTAATAATATTAAAAAAAATTATTGGATTATTTTCTGAAACTTGAAAATATAAAACTGGAATTGCTAGTAATCGTTTATTAGAATGTAACGGTGAATTTGTTCTTAAATTTTGTACACACTGCCCGTCACGCTATGGAAATCTAATTTACTTGAAGAATAATAATATATATTTAAAAGTAAGTAGAAAACTAGAGTGAAGTCGTAACAAGGTAGCCGTAGGGGAACCTGTGGCTGGATTAAAATTAAGAAAATTTTTTATTCTACTATTTCAAAAAAAAATTAATATTTTTAACATGTTATTAATAAATAGTTTTAGTGTTTTTTTCACTCTTTTTTTGATAAGTTTATTTGGTATGATTTTAAATCAAAGAAATATTTTAATAACGCTTATGTCATTAGAAATGATATTTTTGTCTGTAAGTTTTAATTTAATTTATTCTTCTTTATATTTAGATGATATAAACGGTCAAATTTTTGCTATTTTAATTTTGACTGTAGCTGCAGCAGAATCCTCAATTGGTCTTGCTATTTTAGTTATATATTATAGAATTAGACATACTGTTACTATAGAATTTATGAATTTAATGAAAGGTTAAAT